TAAAAAACGACCGATTTGAGAATTCTGTAAAAAATGAAATGTCACAATCTTTTTTTCATACATGTAAAAGTGATGGAAAAGAAAGGATATCCTTCACGCATCCGCCAAGTTTGTCAACTTTTTTGAAAATAATAGAAAGAAAGATGTCTTTGTTTACAATAAAAAGAATCTCCTATAATGAATTGTATAATCATTGGAGTTATGCCAATGAACAAAAAAAGAACAACATAAGCAAAAAATTCATACATAGAATAGAAACTTACGATAAGAGATTCCTTGCTCTGGAGGTACTCGAAAAAAGAATTAGATTGTGTAATAATGAGACTAAAAAAGAATATTTCCCCACAATATCTGATCCTTTATTGAACGGACCCTATCGCGGACAAATCAAAAAATTTTTTTTATTCTCAATCCTAAAAACTTCTGTAAAAAATTGCATGGAGACAATTGGAGTAAATAAGATTCATGGCATCCTTCTTACTAAGAATTACCCGGAATTTGATCGGAACGTGGATCTATTTGATCGAAAACCATTATCAACAGAAATCGGGTATTTATTAAACATAATAAGTAAGGTTGCAGGAAAATCAATATCCAATTTGAATGGTAAAGGGCTTTCTTTATTTCCTGAAAACAAACAAGTAAGAATTTATTCAGAAGATCGAATAAAAATTTTAAACTTTTTATTCGATCAAGTTATAACTGATCTCAAGGATAAAACAATTAGACAAAAGGATATTGGAATAAAAGAAATAACTAAAGAAGTTCCTCAATGGTCATACAAACTAATCGACGAGTTGGAACAACAGGAAGGAGAAAAAGAAGAAAATGTGGTACAAGATCATGAAATTCGTTCAAGAAAATCCAAACGTGTCGTGATTTTTACTGATACTCCGCAAAATACCGATCCTTATACTAATACCAAAGATACTGATAATCCTGATAAAGCTGACGAGGTAGCTTTAATACGTTATTCACAACAATCGGATTTTCGTCGAGATATAATAAAAGGGTCTATCCGAGCTCAAAGGCGTAAAACAGTTATTTGGGAACTTTTTGAAGCAAATGTACATTCACCCCTGTTTTTGGATAGACTAGACAACCCCCTTTTTTTTTCATTTGATATCCCCGAGCTGATGAAAATCATTTTTATAAATTTGATTTGGAAAAAAAAAGAATTCAAAATTTCGGGTTATACAGAGGAAAAGAAAAAAGAAAGTGAGAAAACGGAAGAGGACAAAAGCGAAAAATACAAAAGAGAGGAGAAAGTTCGTATAGAAATAGGGGAAGCCTGGGATAGCATTATATTTGCTCAAGTAATAAGAGGTTCTTTATTAGTAATACAATCGATTCTTAGAAAATATATTCTATTACCTTCATTGATAATAGCTAAAAATATGGTTCGTATACTATTATTTCAATTTCCCGAATGTTACGAGGATTTAAAGGATTGGAAAAAAGAAATGCATGTTAAATGCACCTATAACGGAGTTCAATTATCAGAAAAAGAATTTCCGAAAAACTGGTTAACAGACGGTATTCAGATAAAGATCCTATTTCCTTTTCGTTTGAAACCTTGGCACAGATCTAAGTTACGATCCCCTCATAAAGATCAAATTAAAAAGAACGGGAAAGGGCAAAAAAATGATTTTTGTTTTTTAACAGTTTGGGGAATGGAAGCTGAACTGCCTTTTGGTTCTCCCCGAAACCGATTTTCCATTTTTGAACCCGTTTTTAAAGGACTCGAAAAAAAAAAATTAAAATTAAAAAAAAAGCTTTTTCTAGTTCTAAGAGTTTTAAAAGAAAAAACAAAATTTTTTCTAAATGTAGCAAAAGAAACAAAAAAAGGGGTCATCAAAGTCATTCTATTTCTAAAAAAAATAAAAAAAGAGCTCTCAAAAAGAAATCTCTTATTTGGATTGAAAAAAATAGATTTATATGAATTAAGTCAAACTAAAAAAGAAAAAAATTCGATAATTCATAATCGAATGATTCAAGAATCGTCCATTAAAATTCGATCTATGGATTGGTCAACTTCTTCATTGACTGAAAAAAAAATGAAAGATCTAGTTAATAGAACAAACACAATCATAAATAAAATAGAAAAAATGAAAAAAGACAAGAAAAGAGGGTTTATAACCCCAGAGATAAATATTAACCCTAACAAACTAAGTTATGAAGATAAAGGATTAGAATCACCAAAAAATATTTGGCAGATATTAAAACGAAAAAATCTTCGATTGCTTCGTAAATCACATTTTTTTGTAAAATTCTTTATTGAAAAGCTATACATAGATACCTTTCTATGTATCATTAATATACCTAGAATCAATGCACAGCTTTTTCTTGAATTAACAAAAAAAATGATTAATAAATACATTTACAATAATGAAGCAAATCGAGAAAGAATTGATAAAACAAATCAAAGTATAATTAACTTTTGCTCGACTATAAAAAAGTCACGTTGTATTATTAATAAGAATTCAAAGATTTTTGGGGACTTAGCTTACTTGTCACAAGCATATGTATTCTATAAATTATCACAAACTCAAGTCAGTAACCTAGATAAGTTAAGATCTGTCTTTAAATATTACGGAACATATTTTTTTCTTAAAAATGAAATAAAAGAGTATTTTGTTGGAACGCAAGGAATATTTGATTCCGAATTACGACATAAAAACCCTCGAAATTTTAGAATTAATGAATTGAAAAACTGGCTAAGGGGTCATTATCAATATCAATATGATTTATCTCAGCTTAAATGGTCTAGATTAGTACCACAAAAATGGCGAACTAGGGTCAATCAATGCCGTATGACTAAAAATGAAAATTTCAACAAATGTGATTCATATGAATATGAAAAAAACCGATTTATTCATTATGAAAAAGAAAAATATTTTGAAATAGCCTCATTGCCAAATCAAAAAGAAAATTTGACAAAACAATATGGATATGATCGTGTATCGTATAAATCTATTAATTATGAAACTAAGAAAGACTCATATATTTATAGATTACCATTACAAGTAAATAATAACCAAGAGATTTCTTATAATTACAATACAACTAAACACAAATTTTTTGATATGATGGGAGGTATCCTTATCAAGAATTATCTCGTCGAAGATGATAGTATAGATATAGAAAAAAATTCAGATAGAAAATTTTTTGATTGGAAAATTCTCAATTTTTGTCTTAGAAAGAAGATCGATATTAAGGCCTGGGCCGATATCGATACCGTCAGGAATAAAAATACTAAGACTGGGTTTAATTATTATCAAATAATCGATAAAATGGATAAGAAAGGCCTTTTTTATCTCACGATTCATCAAGATCAGAAAATGAACCCATCCAATCAAAAAGTTTTTTTTTTTGATTGGATGGGAATGAATGAAGAAATACTAAGTAATCCAATATCGAATCTAGAACTTTGGTTCTTCCCAGAATTTCCGATACTTTATAATACATATAAGATTCAACCGTGGGGCATACCAATCAAATTACTTTTTTTTAATTTTAATGGAAACGAAAATGTTAATAAACATAAAAGCATCACTGGAAATCAAAAAAGAGATATTTTTATATTATCGAATGAAAAAACTCTTGAATTAGAAAATAGAAATCAAGTAGAAAAAGAATTCGCGGACCAAGCGGATCCCGAATCGGCTCTCTCAAACAAAGACAAAGATGTTGAACAAGATTCTAGGGGATCGTACATGAAAAAACAAAAACGTAGAAACAAAAAGCAATACAAGAATAACACAGAAGGGGAGCTTGAGTTATTACTAAAAAGGTATTTGCGTTTTCAATTGAGATGGGATTATTCTTTCAATCAAAGAATAATCAATAACATCAAAGTATATTGTCTCCTGCTTAGGCTGATAAATCCAACAGAAATTGCCATATCCGCTATTCAAAGGGAAGAAATGAGTCTGGATATTCTGATGGTACATAAGGATTTAACTCTTACAGAATTGATGAAAAGGGGAATATTTATTATCGAACCAGTTCGTCTGTCTGTAAAAACGGATGGACAGTTTCTTCTATATCAAATCATAGGTATTTCATTGGTTCCTAAGAGGAAACACCAAATTCATCAAAGATACCTAGAAAAAGGCGGGGTCTATGTTGATAAGAATAAGAAGAATTTTGATGAATCCATTGCACTACATGAAAAAATGAATGGAAATAGAGACAAAAATCATTATGATTTGCTTGTTCCTGAAAATATTTTATCCCCGAGACGTCGTAGAGAATTGAGAATTATAATTTGTTTCAATTCTAGTAATAGAATTGGTATACATAGAAATATAGTATTTTGCAATGGAAATAAGGTAAAAAATTATGATTGCGATCAAGTTTTGAATAAAAGAAAAAATCTTGATAGAGATGAAAATAAACTAATTAAATTAAAGTTCTTTCTTTGGCCCAATTATCGATTAGAAGATTTATCTTGTATGAATCGCTATTGGTTTGATACCAATAATGGTAGTCGTTTCAGTCTGGTAAGGATTCAGATGTATCCGAGATTGAAAATTCATTAATGGTACATTTTTTTTACTAGATTGCTGTACCATAGCGAGTATATGAACACAAAGAAATAAACACACCCATTATTTCATTCTGATAAAGGATACTAATTTACTGATGCATTGTATTATATTAATTATTAGATCTAGAAATGAATCAACAAAATCTTCTTCATTTTTAGGTCTAATTTTTTTGTGAGTGCATAAACATACCATGCTTTTGTATAATATATCCTATCCGAATCCAATTTCAAAATTGGATTCATTATTATTGATTTCTAAAGTAAGTAATTTTATTTGACAAAATTAAGAATTCTTAACGAAATTAAGAATGATTGTGTATATCAAATTAAAACGAGTGTAATTATTATTACTGATGAATAAATATATATGGATAAAAATATCGAAAAAAAAGAGAGAGGGGGCGTTTTATGGTAAAAAATTCATTCATCTCGTTTCTTTCGCAAGAAGAAAAAGAAAAAAAGAGGGGATCCGTTGAATTTCAAGTATTGAGTTTGACCACTAAAATAAGAAGACTTACTTCGCATTTGGAATTGCACCGAAAAGACTATTCCTCTCAAAGAGGTCTACGTAAAATTCTGGGAAAACGTCAAAGGCTGCTGTCTTATTTGTCAAAGAAAAATGGAGTACGTTATAAACACTTAATTAATCAGTTGGGTATTCGAGAATCAAAAACTCGTTAATTTTAAGAGTCATTTTGAATTATTTGATTTATTAGATCTTGAATTTTGATGAACCTTTTTTCGTTTTACGCAATTCGTAGAAAAATGAATCGAGGAAAAACTTATGAATATACCAGCTACAAGAAAGGATCTCATGGTAGTAAATATGGGACCCCAACACCCGTCAATGCACGGCGTTCTTCGACTCATCGTTACTCTGGACGGTGAAGATGTTATTGACTGTGAACCAATATTGGGTTATTTACACAGAGGGATGGAAAAAATTGCGGAAAACCGAACTATTATACAATATCTGCCTTATGTAACCCGTTGGGATTATTTAGCTACTATGTTCACAGAAGCAATAACTGTAAATGGGCCAGAACAGTTAGGAAATATTCAAGTACCTAAAAGAGCCAGTTATATCAGAGTAATTATGTTGGAATTGAGTCGTATAGCTTCTCATCTGTTATGGCTCGGCCCTTTTATGGCAGATATTGGTGCACAGACCCCTTTCTTCTATATTTTCAGAGAACGGGAATTAGTATATGATCTATTCGAAGCTGCTACGGGTATGAGAATGATGCATAATTATTTTCGTATAGGAGGAGTAGCGGCCGATCTACCTTATGGCTGGATAGATAAATGTTTGGATTTCTGCGATTATTTTTTAACAGGAGTTACTGAATATGAAAAACTTATTACAAGAAATCCGATTTTTTTAGAACGAGTTGAGGGCGTAGGTATTATTGGGAGAGACCAAGTAATTAATTGGGGTTTATCAGGACCCATGTTGCGGGCGTCCGGAATACAATGGGATCTTCGTAAAGTTAATCATTATGAGTGTTATGACGAATTTGATTGGGAAGTCCAATGGCAAAAAGAGGGGGATTCATTAGCCCGTTATTTAGTCCGAATTGGCGAAATGACAGAATCCATAAAAATTATTCAACAGGCTCTGGAAGGAATTCCGGGAGGGCCCTATGAGAATTTAGAAATACGATACTTTGATAGAGAAAGGTATCCAGAATGGCATGATTTTGAATATCGATTCATTAGTAAAAAACCTTCTCCTACTTTTGAATTGCCAAAACAAGAACTTTATGTGCGAGTCGAAGCCCCCAAGGGAGAATTGGGAATTTTTCTGATAGGGGATCAGAGTGGTTTTCCTTGGAGATGGAAAATTCGTCCACCTGGTTTTATCAATTTGCAAATTCTTCCTCAGTTAGTTAAAAGAATGAAATTGGCTGATATTATGACAATACTAGGTAGCATAGATATCATTATGGGAGAAGTCGATCGTTGAAATGATAATTGATATAACGGAAGTACAAGATATCAATTCTTTTTACAGAGTGGAATCCTTCAAAGGGGTCTATGGAATTCTATGGGTGCTTGTCCCTATTTTGACTCTTGTATTAGGAATCACAATAGGCGTACTAGTCATTGTATGGTTAGAAAGAGAGATATCCGCAGGGCTACAACAACGTATTGGACCCGAATACGCCGGTCCTTTAGGCGTTCTTCAAGCTCTAGCAGATGGGACAAAACTACTTTTCAAAGAAAATATTCTTCCATCTAGAGGAGATACTCGTTTATTTAGTATAGGACCATCCATAGCAGTTATATCAATTCTACTAAGTTATTCAGTAATTCCTTTTGACTATCACCTTGTTTTATCCGATCTCAATATAGGGGTTTTTTTATGGATTTCCGTTTCAAGTATTGCTCCCATTGGACTTCTTATGTCAGGATATGGTTCAAATAATAAATATTCCTTTTTAGGTGGTCTACGAGCTGCTGCTCAATCGATTAATTATGAAATACCATTAACTCTATGTGTATTAGCAATATCTCTACGTGCGATTCGTTGAAACATAAACTTTTCCCTATTTCTTTCTTTAGAGTCTTTCTAGAAAAAGAGGTGGAATGAATTGAATAGATATCTTCATTTTTCATTCATTATTCGGATTAATGAATTAAATTAGATAGTTATATGAGTGAAAGAAAACAGCTAACAGGTATATAATATATATATATTCGCAGTCAAATTCTTGAGTCTCGTCTTCGATGTATAAGAAGAATTAAAGAGTTGAGCGTAAATAAACAGAAGAAGAACCCGTTTACCCCAAGATTGGTTGATTAGTCATGTCATCCTAGTTTGAAGCGGGTTCAAAAGACCCACCATATTAAGTTTTCACTAGTGTTTGTATGTATTACCATAAAGCGGGGGTTTAGCAAAAATGAGTGGATGGTTAGAAACGCCAAATTACGCAAAGGATTGGTAATAGAGATTATGTGATTTATCCCCAAGGACATTTATACATAATATAAAAAGAATACTAATAGGGGCTTTAAGTTAGTAGAAATGATCAGGCCGTACTCCCCAAGATTCCTATCCAGAGTATACTTCAATCCACCGATTAAATAAACGACTATCGAAACGAAAAAATCCTTTATTTTGTAAGCTCCCCCTTTTTCTTGGACCCCCCTTTTTTTTTTCCAGAAAAGAAAGAAGAATAGGAACGAAAATAAAAAATAGAAAGAATACAATTCAATAAAAAAAATAGATCTTTTTTTTTTTTATTTTTTTAGTGTATTTTTTCTTTCCGATATCTATATTCATAGAGATAGAATTCGTGTCATAATTCATGAACGAATGTAATGTCGAATTCTTTTTTTTTTTTTCCTAATTGAAAACAACGGGTTATTTATATTTCTACAAGCAGTATTTTATTAAAGACTTAAAGTTATTACTCACAAAATAATTCTTTTTGAATTAAATAAAGGATAAGATCAATTCAGACGTAGTCTTTTTTATTTATTATATAACCAACAGAATTAAAGTGGTCTAATTCAGGGCCGTTTACTCGATTTTGAACCTATCTATCCTATCTATCCTATCTATCCTATAAATCAAGATAAATAATACAGACTCGGCCCTTAGATTTCTTTATGGCCCTAAAGGAGCCGTATGAGATGAAAATCTCATGTACGGTTCTGTAATAGAGATGATAACAGTGATGTTATCATCGACTATGATTATCTAATAGTTTAAGTACAGTTGATATAGTTGAGGCTCAATCAAAATATGGTTTTTGGGGTTGGAATTTGTGGCGTCAACCTATAGGGTTTATCGTTTTTCTAATTTCTTCCCTAGCAGAATGTGAGAGATTACCTTTTGATTTACCGGAAGCAGAAGAAGAATTAGTAGCAGGTTATCAAACCGAATATTCGGGTATCAAATTTGGTTTATTTTATGTTGCTTCCTATCTAAACCTATTAGTTTCTTCATTATTTGTAACAGTTCTTTACTTGGGCGGTTGGAATATCTCTATCTCTAGTCCGTACATACTCGTTGCTGAGCTTTTTGAAATAAATAAAGCACGCGAGGTCTTTGGAACGACAATTGGTATCTTTATTACATTAGTCAAAACTTATTTGTTCTTGTTCATTCCTATCACAATAAGATGGACTTTACCGAGGCTAAGAATGGACCAACTATTAAATTTGGGATGGAAATTTCTTTTACCTATTTCTCTCGGTAATCTATTATTAACAACTTCTTTCCAACTTCTTTCGCTGTAAAGGAATACTATATTCTATATCTACGGCTTGTCTCAAACAAGAGAAAGAAACAAACATAACAATTTTCATAGATATTTACAATATGTTCCCTATGGTAACCAGGGTCATGAATTATGGTCAACAAACAGTACGAGCTGCAAGGTATATTGGTCAAAGTTTCATGATTACCTTATCCCATGCAAACCGTTTACCTGTAACTATTCAATATCCTTATGAAAAATTAATCACATCAGAACGTTTCCGCGGTCGAATACATTTTGAGTTTGATAAATGCATTGCTTGTGAAGTATGTGTTCGTGTATGCCCTGTAGATCTACCTGTTGTTGATTGGGACTTGGAAACGAATATTCGAAAGAAACGGTTGCTTAATTACAGTATTGATTTCGGAATCTGTATATTTTGTGGTAACTGTGTTGAGTATTGTCCAACAAATTGTTTATCAATGACTGAAGAATATGAGCTTTCCACTTATGATCGTCACGAATTGAATTATAATCAAATTGCCTTGGGTCGTTTACCGATGTCAGTAATTGACGATTATACAATTCGAACAATTTTAAATTCACCTAAAATAAAAAAATAAGTAAATCCTTTGATTAAAGATAAAGAGTAATTTCCAATTAGAATTAGTAAGGGTCAGTGTTTTGTTTTGATAGAAAGGAGTGCGCTTTCTTTCTTTTATTTTGTTTAGTCACTAACTCTAAATTCCAACTATTGAGTTATTTGGTCGTGCTTCAATTTGTATAGAAAATCTATGACTATATCTCTAATTATTTCGAAATATAAATATCTAGTCTAGAACTACTCTTTAAGATCAAAAATGATATTAGTCCAATAGCTGTACCTACATCAATTCACATTCCTTAGAATTTAATTCAATTAAAAACCTTTTCATAAAAAAAAAATTCCTGGTGGGGTCAATAAGGTCATGAAAAAAATTTCGATTTATTTATCTCTTTACATATAATGGATTTGCCTGGACCGATACATGATTTTCTTTTAGTCTTTTTTGGATCAGGTCTTATATTCGGAGGTATAGGAGTGGTATTACTTACCAATCCAATTTTTTCTGCCTTTTCATTGGGACTAGTTCTTGTTTGTATATCCTTATTCTATATTCTATCCAATTCCCATTTTGTAGCTGCCGCACAGCTCCTTATTTACGTGGGAGCTATAAATGTTTTAATCATATTTGCTGTGATGTTTATGAATGGTTCAGAATATTACAAAGATTTTAATCTTTGGACCGTTGGGAATGGGGTTACTTTGCTGGTTTGTACAATTCTTTTTGGTTCACTAATGGCTACTATTCCAGATACGTCATGGTACGGTATTATTTGGACTACCAGATCAAACCAGATTATAGAGCAAGATTTGATAAGTAACAGTCAACAAATTGGAATTCATTTATCAACAGATTTTTTTCTTCCATTTGAACTCATTTCAATAATTCTTTTAGCTGCTTTAATAGGCGCAATTGTTGTGGCTCGTCAATAATAAATCTTTCGAACTAATAAGAAAAATAAAAATAAAACTTTGTTCTATGTTATCACATCCATTTTATTTGAAGCTTTTTTTCTGTCTAAAATAGAAATTCTTTTATTTGATCTATTACCAATAGATTCCCTTGTTCCGTACTTTTTATATTCTAGTCAATTGAACCCATCAAATTGTTTTTCATCTTGAAATGAATCTAAATTAATAAGGAGTTGGTCAATGATGCTCGAACATGTACTTGTTGTGAGTGCCTATTTATTTTCTATCGGTATCTATGGATTGGTCACAAGTCGAAATATGGTTAGAGCCCTTATGTGTCTTGAACTTATACTTAATGCAGTTAATATAAATTTTGTAACATTTTCTGATTTTTTTGATAGTCGTCAATTAAAAGGAAATATTTTTTCAATTTTTGTTATAGCTATTGCAGCCGCTGAAGCAGCTATTGGACCGGCTATTGTTTCCTCAATTTATCGTAACCGAAAATCAACTCGTATCAATCAATCGAATTTGTTGAATAAGTAGTATTAATCATAGAAATTCTAATATTTCTCAAGTCGAATTCTATTTATTATACTGGATGATACATAACGTATTGATCGTGTTTACAAAAAATGTAAGAAATCAAAGCATCTTGGCCCTCCCGCATGAATCGATACGGAAGCAGATTGATTCGAAAATTCTGGTAAATCATTGATTCGTCTGGTGTCTAATGTATAATTCATTTACAAGTTTACTAGATCGAAAATTTTTGATGTTAAAAAATGGATATATCCAATGTCACATTCAGTAAAGATTTATGATACATGTATAGGGTGTACTCAATGTGTCAGAGCCTGTCCCACAGATGTATTAGAAATGATACCTTGGGACGGATGTAAAGCTAAGCAAATTGCTTCTGCTCCAAGAACGGAGGACTGTGTTGGTTGTAAAAGATGTGAATCCGCCTGTCCAACGGATTTCTTGAGCGTTCGAGTTTATTTATGGCATGAAACAACTCGAAGCATGGGCCTCGCTTATTGATACGTTTCAAAACCCCCACCTGAATACATTTCATTTTTTTTACCGACAAAAATCGCCGTGTTCGAAAACAAAAAACGGAATTTAATATCTTTTTTTTTTGTTTTCGAGCACGGATTTTTCTGGTCCAAGTGTATCTTGTTTTTACTACGAATTTTTTTCCTTGGTTAACAATAGTTGTAGTTTTGCCAATATTTGGGGGTTCCTTAATTTTCTTTCTCCCTCATAGAGGAAATAAGGTAATTCGATTGTATACTATATTTCTATGCATAATAGAACTCCTTATAACAACTTATGCATTCTATTATTATTTCCAATTGGATGATCCATTAATGCAACTGACGGAGGATTATAAATGGATTCATTTTTTTTATTTTTACTGGAGATTGGGAATAGATGGACTTTCTATAGGCCCTATTTTGCTCACAGGATTTATAACCACTTTAGCTACTTTAGCGGCTTGGCCGGTTACTCGAGATTCCCGATTATTCCATTTCCTGATGTTAGCAATGTATAGCGGTCAAATAGGATCATTTTCTTCTCGAGACCTTTTACTTTTTTTCATCATGTGGGAATTTGAATTAATTCCCGTTTATCTACTTATATCCGTGTGGGGGGGAAAACAACGCTTGTATTCAGCTACAAAGTTTATTTTGTACACTGCGGGAAGCTCCGTTTTTTTATTAATAGGAGTTCTGGGTATCGGTTTATATGCTTCCAATGAACCAACATTCAATTTTGAAACATCGGCTAATCAATCCTATCCAGTAGCACTGGAAATAATATTCTATATTGGGTTTCTTATTGCTTTTGCTGTCAAATCACCGATTATACCTTTCCATACATGGTTACCAGACACCCATGGAGAGGCACATTACAGTACTTGTATGCTTCTAGCCGGAATCTTATTAAAAATGGGGGCGTATGGGTTGGTTCGGATCAATATGGAATTCTTGCCCCGCGCTCATTCTATATTTGCTCCCTGGTTGATGATAGTAGGCACAATTCAAATAATCTATGCAGCTTCAGCATCTCCTGGTCAACGTAATTTAAAAAAAAGAATAGCCTATTCCTCCGTATCTCATATGGGTTTCATAATTATAGGAATTGGCTCTCTAAGTGATATGGGCCTCAATGGAGTCATTTTGCAAATAATCTCTCATGGATTTATTGGCGCTGCACTTTTTTTCTTGGCGGGAACGAGTTATGATAGAATACGTCTTGTTTATCTCGATGAAATGGGCGGACTGGCGATCCCGGTTCCAAAAATATTCACGACTTTCAGTATCTTATCGATGGCTTCCCTTGCATTACCGGGGATGAGTGGTTTTGTTGCGGAATTAATAGTATTTTTTGGAATAATTCCCAACCAAAATCTATTTTTAATAACAAAAATACTAATTACATTTGTAATGGCAGTTGGAATGATATTAACTCCTATTTATTCATTATCTATGTTACGCCAAATGTTCTATGGATACAGGTTTTTTAATGCCCCAAACTCTTCTTTTTTTGATTCTGGACCGCGAGAGTTATTTATTTCGATCTCTATTTTTTTACCTGTAATAGGTATTGGTCTTTATCCGGATTTCGTTTTCTCACTATCAGTTGACAAGGTCGAAACTATTATATCTAATTATTTTATAAAATAAAACATTTTACCGAATAAAATAAAAAATCAAAGAGCAATCCTATACTATAACTAGAATAGGATGCTTAAAAAAACTTCGTTGTACAATTAAAAAACTAAAAAGAAATCTTTTTTCTTCTCTAAAATTGAACTTTAATTTAAGTTACAAATAAAAAAATGAATTAGACTTTTGATTTTAACCAGATATGTATGTTTGGCCTTTGTTTGTAAGAACCTTTTGAATCAAAGTAGTGATTCAAAAGGTTCGTGATGGCTTACACGACGTTTTCTTATATATATGCTGTCCCATGTTTGTTTGTATTTATCAGGTCCTTTCTTCAATTCGATGTTAGTGTAAATGCACCATAACTATGTAGCCCTATTCCTAATAGATTGACCCCAAAATAGCATATCCAAATTATAAGAAATCCCATGGAGGCTACAATTGCAGAATTTACACCTTCCAAATCTTTATTTGTTCGAATATGTAAATAAATCGCGAATACGGTCCAAGTAATAAATGCCCAAGTTTCCTTCGGATCCCAATTCCAATATGAGCCCCATGCCTCATTTGCCCATACTGCTCCCGAAAGAATACCTATGGTTAAAAAGATAAACCCTAGACTAATAATACGATAACTCCAATGATCCAATTGTTGAATAAATTGAGACATATAATAATTCTTGGAAGAAATAAAGGAGGTGTTCCATAAAACATTGTTTTTTTCGTTAATGTATTGGATCTCACCAAAGGAAAATGACTCATTATTGCTTTTCTCAAAATTTCTTATTACTTTTCGAAATGTAATGACTATAAGTGCTACTGATAATAATGATCCACATAAAAGAGCTGCATAGCCCAATACCATCATACTTACGTGCATCATTAACCAATGAGATTGGAGAGCGGGTACTAATATTACGGATTGGTGCATTTCGGTTAAAAAACCAGAAGTAGCAAATCCTTGGGTAAAAATAACAATTGGCGCGGTTATTGCGTTTAAATGGTTTTTATTTTTTTTGAAATATGGAACCATATGAATAATGGACAAACTCCATGAAAGAAAAATTAATGATTCGTATAAATCACTTAATGGTAAATGCTTCGAATAAATCCAACGAGTAACTAATAATCCTGTTATACAGATAAAAGTGGTTATTATGCCCTTTTCCGACGAATCATATAGTCCTACGATTTCATTAACTAATAAGATTATCAAACGAATTGTAATTACAATTGAAACGACCGAAAGGGATATATGAGTTAATATATGCTCTAAAATTGAAAATATCATAAAAATTAGAAAGGGATCTCACAATTATAGGAATAGAAATCGGGAATTGAATTCATTATAGGACTTACTCTTTGATAAGATGCCATGCCGCCACTCGGACTCGAACCGAGATGCTCTAGCACTGCTTCCTAAGAGCAGCGTGTCTACCGATTTCACCATAGCGGCTTGTTCGAACTCATAATAACCTATTTTTATTCAATCGTCGAGGTTGAAGTACTCAATCATGCACGATTTTTTAGTTTTATAGGAAACATGGAAATTGATGAATAAAAACTAGTTTAAAAAATAGCGATTTGAACATATTTTCAATAATAATCCTTATTTTTTATTATATTCCATTTTTCAACATTTTATTTCTTAGTTATAGTGTCAATTTTATTTAACTTAACATAAACACTAGAGTTACGCTAATTTATACTCTTCTAAAATGGAACTCTTGTAACTAGATAGTTTTAAAATAGTTTTTAACCTAATTCAATGTTCTTTTTTCATTTTTTGTTTTTAACAATTCATTTTTTGTCTCATTTATCTTATTTTAGTTTAGTTTATGAATCTAAAATACAAAATTTGTTACTGAAAAAAAAAAAAAGAAAAAATCGGATTTTTATCGATCACAATCTCATGAATACATACACTAAAGATTTACATAACCTTGTATTACTACTTCGAGTTTTCGCTTTGGAAAGTATTTGTGTTAGTATAGTATTTCGCAAACTAATTCAATTAGGTTAGGTATTGTGTGTATCATAGAATAAAAAAGTTTTTATTTCTATCGTAATTGCACCGTATTATAGATATAGTGATAATGATTTATCAAAATGATTGAGTGTTCAGAAAATTACAAAACAAGTTTGAAACTTAATAAATGAGTTTCGATGACTCATTAATTTTGATTAAAGATCTTATTTATATCTGCTCTTATCTTATATAAAAATCTTATATAAGAAATAGTATAATACAAATATCCAAAAAGACAAAACTTTATATCTTAGTATTATGTTGATGGGGAAAATATGCATCCCCATCTCTAAAATAATCAAACATACTAAAAAGACAGTTGAAACTTTACTATCTTATATTTATTCTTTCTTTTTCAAACAAAAAAATATAATTTTTCAAATTCAGTAGACAAAAGACTTCTTATTTTACATACAATAATAGCAAAACGAATTGAATATTGATCCATTCAAAACATTAAGGAATGGGAATGATTACTTTTTCTTTTTAATGATTTATTCTAAAAAATTAGAAACGAACCGAAAAATGAAACTTAAGGTAGACTTTTTACTTTTTTTAGAGTCAGATATAGATTCAAATTATTCCAACGTTTGCTTATTTATTTCTTGTCGTACAAAAAATTTTTTGAATTCCCTGTAGAAAGAGATTTCGCTAACGAAAAAGCTTTCAATGCTACCCAATACCCCTCTCTTTTCCAAATATTTTTACGAATTCGTTTTTTTGATATAGAAGTGCGCTTTTTTGGGACTGCCATTAAAAAATTAGAATAGGTTATTCATTTCTATAGTTGAATGTGAAAGACATCTATTGTTAAAAACCAATTGTTCTTTACTATTAATTCTCTATTTGTTGTCTAAATTAGACTCTCTTCAAAAAAATTTCAAATCAATAAGTTCGAATTGATCAAATGATATGACCAAGTTACTATTGCAAAATAAATACTTATTTTTTTTAAGTAAGATTTTTTATGAAGCTACAAAAAATTTCAATTACTATTACTTAATTACAATTTACGTAGTACAATGTTTTAATCTATAGAGCGAGTAAGGACAAATAATTACACCAAAAGGGGTATTTTTATATGATTGATAAAAGACAGACACAGCCCACAATTTAACCCAATAAAGTAAGAACTATGGATTTTAGTTCGTTTCTATTCAGAATCATTAACCAATGCAGTTTTGAATTGAGTGAAGTAATTACTAAAATGTAAACTGACTTTTTTTCGTTTCTCTAAAAAAAATGATATATACTTTAGATATATACTTTAATAGATTAACTACTAGTCTCATTTTAATTTGGAAATTTGAATTAGGTGCACTCTTTTGTCGAGCTTCTCCAATTTAACTAACCTAACCAATTAATAGAAAAAATGAGGCAAGTTTTTTTGTTAAATTCAATTATAAGATTGGTTTCTTAAACTTTTTGATTATTTTATTACATGTATAACTATAGCATGACCAAAATAAACAACATAAAGGTACAATCACTTTTGTTTCTATATCTATATAATATATATATTTTCACTTTTTTTGAAGTATTTGAAAAAGATTTAGAATAATTAAGATTATAAAAGATTCTAAAATTCTATTTTAGTTTTACATATCTTCATTTTTTTATTAACATTAACTGACTCCTTTCAAACAAAAAAAATAAGAGCTGGCGAATCCGAAACAGTTAATTAAGAATAAAAAAAAGATATTTATTTATTTTTATGGAATATACATATCAATATTCATGGTTCATACCTTTCATTCCAGTTCTAATTCCTATGTTAATAGGAGTGGGACTTCTCCTTTTTCCGACGGCAACAATAAATCTTCGCCGCATGTGGGCTTTTCCTAGTGTTTTATTGTTAAGTATAGTTATGATTTTTTCAGCCAATCTTTCTATTCAGCAAATAAATAACAGTTATATCTATCAATATGTATGGTCTTGGACCATCAATAATGACTTTTCGTTAGAGTTTGGCCACTTGATTGATCCACTTACTTCTATTATGTCAATCTTAATTACTACTGTTGGAATTCTGGTTCTTATTTATAGCGACAATTATATGTCTCATGATCAAGGATATTTAAGATTTTTTGCTTATATGAGTTTTTTCAATACTTCAATGCTGGGATTAGTTACTAGTTCTAATTTGATACAAATTTATATTTTTTGGGAATTAGTTGGAGTGTGCTCTTATCTATTAATAGGTTTTTGGTTCACACGACCTAGCGTTGCGAATGCTTGTCAAAAAGCGTTTGTAACTAATCGTGTAGGAGATTTTGGTTTATTATTAGGAATTTTAGGTCTTTATTGGATAACGGGCAGTTTCGAATTTCGAGATTTGTTTGAAATAGTCAATAACTTAATTTATAATAATGAAGTTAATTTTTTCTTTGTTACTTTGTGTGCCCTTTTCTTATTTTCTGGCGCAATTGCCAAATCCGCCCAATTTCCCCTTCATGTATGGTTACCTGATGCTATGGAAGGACCTACTCCTATTTCAGCTCTTATACATGCTGCTACTAT